TTAAAAAAAATAATATAATATGGTTCATATATTATTATTTAAATATTATAAAAAATTTTTTTTAAAACTAACTAAAAAAATTATATGCAAAGTGGATCTGTTGTAAAATTTAAAAATAAAATCCTTACCTAAAATTTAAGGTAAAATTAAATATATAAAAAATTTTTTTTAAAACTAACTAAAAAAATTATATGCAAAGTGGATCTGTTGTAAAATTTAAAAATAAAATCTTTACCTAAAATTTAAGGTAAAATTAAATATATAAAAATTTTTTTTTAAAACTAACTAAAAAAATTATATGCAAAGTGGATCTGTTGTAAAATTTAAAAATAAAATCCTTACCTAAAATTTAAGGTAAAATTAAATATATAAAAAATTTTTTTTAAAACTAACTAAAAAAATTATATGCAAAGTGGATCTGTTGTAAAATTTAAAAATAAAATCCTTACCTAAAATTTAAGGTAAAATTAAATATATAAAAAATTTTTTTTAAAACTAACTAAAAAAATTATATGCAAAGTGGATCTGTTGTAAAATTTAAAAATAAAATCCTTGCCTAAAATTTAATATAGAAAAAAATATTAAATAATAGGTAATTTTAAAAAATGAAAAAAAAATGTTATTTTTATATTAAATAATATATATATATATATATATTTAATTGAATTAAAATATTTATAATATAATTATATATATTATTGTTTAATTAATATTAAATAATAAAAAAATATTTAAATATATATATATATATTTACTTACAATTAAAATATTGGAATATTATATATATCACCGAATAATAAATCTTACTAAATTATATTTATATAATTTAGTAAATATAAATTAAAAATAATATACAATATTATATATACCTATAATACTTATATATATAAATTAAAAAAAAAAAAAAAGATTAATAATAATTTAATAAATATATTAATATATATATATATATATATAAAAATATATATAAAAAAAAAAAAAGAAAAAGAATTTTCACTTAAAAATTTATTATAAATTTATTTTACATATAAATTTTTTAGTTAGTTTTAAAAAATTTTTTAAAAAATTAAAAAAATTATTTATAGTATTTAATTTTAAATATTTAAGAAATTAAGATTTAGTAATATAAAAATTATTAACTAATTTTGTGCCAGCAGTTGCGGTTATACAATAAATAAATTAAATAATATTAGTAATAATTAATAAATTAATTTAATTATTATAAATTTATTATTATTAAGTAAAATTTTAATTTTAAAAAATATAATTAATATTTAATTATGAATTAATAAATTTTAATATAAACTAGGATTAGATACCCTATTATTAAAAAATTAAAATTTTAAACTAAAATAGTAAATTAGTTTTTAAACTTAAAAAAATTGGCGGTATTTTAGTTTATTTAGAGGAATCTGTTTATTAATTGATATTCCACGAATAAATTTACTTAATTTAAAGTTTATATATCGTCGTTATAAAAATATTTTATAAAAATATAAAATATTTAAAAATTTAAATAAAAAATTAAATCAGATCAAGATGTAATTTATGATTAAGAATATAATGGATTACAATAAAAATATTTATAATGAATTATAATTTGTAATAATTATATGAAATTGGATTTAAATGTAATTATATTTAATTTAATTTAATGATTTAATATTAAAATATGTACATATTGCCCGTCGCTCTCATTTTAAAGTTGAGATAAGTCGTAACAAAGTAGAGGTACTGGAAAGTGTTTCTGGAAATCAAATTAAAGCTTTAAAAGTATTTCATTTACATTGAAAAGATTTTGTTAAATTCAAATAATTTGAAAAAAAAAAATTAATTAATAAAATTATAATAAAAATAATTTTAATTATTTAAGTTATATTAATTTTTAAGAAAAAATTTAATTATTTATAATAAATTAGTATTGTGAAAGAAATTTGAAATAAATTAAAAAGTAAATTTTATTTAAAGTAAATTTTAATTATTGTATCTTGTGTATCAGAGTTTATTAAATAAATATTTTAAAAAAAAATATTCTCGAAGTTAAAAGAGTTAATTAATTAATTTAGTTAATATGGTAATATTATTAAAAATAATTAATTAGAAATGAAATGTTAAACGTTTTTAAATATATCTAGTTTTTTAAGAAATAAATTTAATTTATATAATTATTTATTAAATTATAAATTATTTTATAATTTAAAATATATTATAAATATTTTAAGGGATAAGCTTTAAAATAAATAATTAAATAAATTTATTATAAATAATTAAATTTAATATAATTAATATTATTAATTTTATTTAATTTGTTAAAAATAAATTTAATTTAAATAATATTTTTTATAAAAATATTAATTTATTATTAAAATATTTATTTTAATAATAAAAATAAATTAATAATGATAAAATTAGTATAATTATTATATTTTATAATTATTAAAAAAAAATATGTTAATTTAAGTAATTCGGCAAAATTAAATATTCACCTGTTTATCAAAAACATGTCCTTTTGAATAAATAATTTAAGGTCTAATCTGCCCACTGAATATAATTTAAAGGGCCGCAGTAATTTGACTGTGCAAAGGTAGCATAATAAATAGTCTTTTAATTGAAGACTGGAATGAATGATTGAATGAAATATTAACTGTCTCAAATTAATATTTTAAAATTTAATTTTTTAGTTAAAAAGCTAAAATAATTTTAAAAGACGAGAAGACCCTATAGAGTTTTATATTTTATTTTTATTAAGTTATTTATAAAATTTATTATTTAATTAAATATAATTATTTTATTGGGGTGATAAAAAAATTAAATAAACTTTTTATAAAAATTAACATTAATTTATGAATAAATGATCCAATTATATTGAATATAAGAATAAATTACCTTAGGGATAACAGCGTTATTTTTTTTTTTAGTTCTTATAAAAAAAAAAGTTTGCGACCTCGATGTTGGATTAAGATAAAATTTAAATGCAAAAGTTTAAACTTTTAGTCTGTTCGACTATTAAAATCTTACATGATCTGAGTTCAAACCGGTGTAAGCCAGGTTGGTTTCTATCTTTAAATAATTAAAATATTTTAGTACGAAAGGAATTAATATTTAAAATAATTTTATAAAATTGAAATTAATTAAAATTATAATAAAAAACTATTTTGACAGAATTAATGTATTGAATTTAGAATTCATTTATAAATATTTTATATATTTAAATAGTATTGAATTTATATGAATATATAATAATTTTTATTGGAATAATTTTATTAATTTTAGGGGTATTAATTGGGGTTGCTTTTTTAACTTTATTAGAGCGAAAAGTTTTAGGTTATATTCAAATTCGGAAAGGGCCAAATAAAGTAGGTATTATAGGAATTTTACAACCTTTTGCAGAAGCTGTAAAATTATTTACAAAAGAAAATATTTATCCTAATGTGTCTAATTATATATCTTATATATATTCTCCAATTATTAGATTTTTTTTCTCTTTATTAATTTGAGTTATTATTCCTTATAATATAAATTTATTTTTTTTTAGATTAGGTATTTTATTTTTTTTATGTTGTACAAGTATAGGAGTTTATTCTACTATAATTGCTGGATGGTCTTCTAATTCTAATTATGCTTTATTAGGTAGTTTACGTGCAGTTGCTCAAGCTATTTCTTATGAAGTTAGAATAATTTTAATTATATTATCTTCAATTTTAATAATTTTAGATTTTAATTTAATTAAATTTTATGAATTTCAAAATTATTTATGGTTTATTTTTATAATATTTCCTCTATCATTAATTTGATTTTCTTCTAGTTTAGCAGAAACTAATCGAACTCCTTTTGATTTTGCTGAAGGGGAAAGAGAATTAGTATCTGGATTTAATGTTGAATATAGAGGGGGTGGATTTGCTTTAATTTTTATAGCAGAATATTCTAGAATTTTATTTATAAGATTATTATTTAGAATTATATATTTAGGGGGTTATAATTTATCTTTATTTTTTTATTTTAAAATAATTTTTATTTCTTATATATTTGTATGAGTACGTGGTACGTTACCTCGTTTTCGGTATGATAAATTAATATATTTAGCTTGAAAAATTTATTTACCTTTATCCTTAAATTTTTTATTTTTTTTTTTAGGTGTAATTATATTATAATTAATATGTAGTATAAAATTAATAGAAAATTATTAATATTCTATATTATGTTTTCAAAACATATGCTTATATCAAGCTCATTAATTAATTTTATTTTAAAATTTTATCTCATAATATTCTGATTAGAGGATTTAATAAATAATATAAAAAATATAAAATAGTTAAAATTTGTCCTGTTAAAATGTAAGGATTTTCTACAGGTCGAGCTCCAATTCATGTTAATAGTATAATAATAATTAATATATATCAAAATAAAATTTTATTTACTGGATAGAAATGAATTCCTTGAAATTTTTTATTAAAAGTAAAGGGTAAAATGAATAAAATAGCAATTGATATAATTAAGGCAATAACACCTCCTAATTTATTAGGAATTGATCGTAAAATTGCATAAGCAAATAAAAAATATCATTCTGGTTGAATATGAATTGGAGTTATTAAAGGATTTGCTGGAATAAAATTATCTGGATCTCTTAAAATATAGGGATTTCATAATGTTAATAATATTAAAATTATTATTATAATAATAAATCCAAATAAATCTTTAAATGAAAAATAAGGATGAAATGGGATTTTATCTAAATTTCTATTAATTCCTAATGGATTATTTGATCCATATTGATGTAAAAATAATAAATGAATTATAGTTATTATTAATAAAATAAAGGGTAATAAGAAATGAAAAGTATAAAATCGAGTTAATGTAGCATTATCTACTGCAAATCCTCCTCAAATTCAATTGACTAATATTGATCCTAAATAAGGTAATGCTGATAATAAATTTGTAATTACAGTAGCCCCTCAAAATGATATTTGACCTCAAGGTAAAACATATCCTATAAAAGCTGTTGCTATTAATAAAAATAAAATTAATACACCAATCATTCAAGTATATTTATATAAGAATGATTCGTAATAAATTCCTCGTCCAATATGGATATAAATACAAATAAAAAAAAATGAAGCACCATTTGCATGTAATGTACGAATTAATCAACCATAATTTACATCTCGACAGATATGATTAATTCTATAAAAAGCTAATTCAATATTAGCTGAATAATGTATAGTTAAGAATAAACCAGTAATAATTTGAATAATTAAACATAATCCTAATAATGATCCAAAATTTCATAAAGATGAAATATTTGATGGTGTAGGTAAATCAATTAATGAATTATTTATAATTTTAATAATAGGATGTATTTTTCGGAATGGTTTATATAAGTTTATCATTAATTTGATCGTAAAGGTCCATAATTAATATTAGTAATTTTAATAATAGCAAATAGTGTGATTAGTAAATAAATAATTGATATTAATGTTAAAAAATATCTTTGATTATTATAAATTTTTGAAATATTGATTGAATTTTCATTATTAAAAAAGATTATTTTATTTCAAAAATTTAATAATTCTCTATTAATATTTAAATTTAATCAATATAAATTATTAAATATTAATATAGTAATAAATATTATTATGATTATTATTATATAAAATAATAATAAGTTTGAATTAAATTTAAATATTTCATTTGATGCAATTCTTGCTACATAAATAAATATAATTAATAATCCTCCTAAAATAGTTAAGAATAAAATATATGAAAATCAAAATGTTCTAATTATTGAACCTGAAATTAAAGAAATTAAAATTGTTTGTAATAATAATAATAATCCTATAGATAATGGATGATTTATAAAAAATATTATAGTTCTAAATAAAATTAATATTATTCTAATAAATAATTTAAATATATCAAAGAATAGTTTAAATAAAATAATAATTTTGGAAATTATTGATAAAAATTTTTTTTTTCTTTGAAATTTAAAAAGTATTATACTTATATTTGATATACAAGACCAATGTTTTATTTTAAACTATTTAAACTAATGGAAATATTTTTAATAATATTTATTTCATTTTATATATTTATATTAGGTAATATAATTTATTCTTCTAAACGAAAACATTTATTAGTTGTTTTATTAAGATTAGAATTTATAGTATTAAGATTATTTTTTTTTTTAATAATTTATTTAATTAATATTGATTATGAATTTTATTTTTTAATAATTTTTTTAGTTTTTTCTGTTTGTGAAGGTGCTTTAGGGTTATCTATTTTAATTTCTATGATTCGAACAAATAGTAATGATTATTTTCAAAGATTTAATTTATTAATATAATGATAAAATTTATTTATTTTTTAATTTTTATAATTCCTTTATGTTTTATAAAGAATAAATTTTGATTGGTTCAAATAATAATATTTTTATTAATATTTTTATTAATATTAGTAAATTTAAATATTTATTATTTTAGTAATTTAAGTTTTATATTTGGGATTGATATTATTTCTTATAGATTAGTCTTGTTAAGAGTTTGAATTTGTATTTTAATAATAATAGCTAGTGAAAATTTATTTAAAAAAAAAAAATATTTTAACTTGTTTATATTAAATATTTTATTATTATTATTATTATTATTATTAACTTTTATAAGTATAAATTTGTTTTTATTTTATTTATTTTTTGAGGGAAGATTAATTCCTACTTTAATATTAATTATTGGATGAGGCTATCAAATTGAACGTATTCAAGCTAGTATATATTTATTATTTTATACTTTATTTGCTTCTTTACCTTTACTTTTAGGTATTTTTTTTTTATATGAAGAAATTAATTCTATAATTATTTATTTAATAAAGTTTTATGATTTTAATTTATTTATTTTATATTTTGTAATAATTTTTGCATTTTTAGTAAAAATACCAATATATTTTTTTCATTTATGATTACCTAAAGCTCATGTTGAAGCTTCAGTTTCTGGTTCTATAATTTTAGCTGGAATTATATTAAAATTAGGTGGTTATGGTATATTACGTGTAATAATTATATTACAAGAGGTAAATTTAAAATTTAATTATATTTATATTAGAATTAGATTAATTGGAGGGTTTTTAGTTAGAATTATTTGTTTTTGTCAAATTGATATAAAGTCTTTAATTGCTTATTCTTCAGTTGCTCATATAAGATTTGTTTTAGGAGGTATTTTTACTATAAATTATTGAGGATTTATAGGATCTTTAATTTTAATATTGGGACATGGATTATGTTCTTCAGGTATATTTTGTTTAGTAAATATTAATTATGAACGAATTGGTAGTCGTAGATTATTTATTAATAAAGGTATAATAAATTTTATACCTAGAATAAGAATATTATGATTTATATTATCATCTTCTAATATGGCTGCACCTCCATCTATAAATTTATTAGGTGAAATTAGATTAATTAATAGAATAATTGGTTGAAGTTGAATAACTATAATTTTATTAATATTAATTTCTTTTTTTAGTGCTGGATATAGTTTATATTTATATTCTTATGTTCAACATGGTATATTTCATTCAGGAATTTATAGTTGTTATATAGGTGTTTCTCGAGAATATTTATTATTAATATTACATTGATTACCTTTAAATTTATTTGTTTTAAAAATTGATTTAATATATTTATTTATTTAAAATTTAAATAATTTAATTTAAAAATATTGATTTGTGGAATCAAATATGTGATTTATTCATTTTAAATAATTAATATTTCAATTTGTTTAATTAGATTTTTTTTTTTATTTATAATAAGTTTGTTTATTTTATTTATTGGTTTATTTTTTATTATAAATAATATAGTAATTATAATTGAATGAGAAATTGTTTCATTAAATTCTAATATAATAGTAATAACTATTTTATTAGATTGAATTTCTTTATTTTTTATGGGATTTGTTTTATTAATTTCTTCAGTTGTTATTATATATAGTAAAAGATATATAAGGTCAGAAATAAATTTAAATCGATTTATTATTTTAGTATTATTATTTGTTTTATGTATATTATTATTAATTATTAGTCCTAATATAATTAGAATTTTATTAGGTTGAGATGGATTAGGCTTAATTTCTTATTGCTTAGTGATTTATTATCAAAATATTAAATCTTATAATGCAGGTATATTAACTGCATTATCTAATCGTATCGGGGATGTCTTTATTTTAATAGTAATTGCTTGAATAATAAATTATGGCAGATGAAATTATATTTTTTATTTAGAATTTATAAAAATTGATATTTATATAAAATATGTTATATTTTTAATTGTAATTGCTGCTATAACTAAAAGTGCTCAAATTCCTTTTTCTTCTTGATTACCAGCAGCTATAGCTGCTCCTACTCCTGTTTCTGCTTTAGTCCATTCTTCTACTTTAGTAACTGCAGGAGTATATTTATTAATTCGTTTTAATAATTTATTAATTGATAGTATAATTTTTAAAATTTTATTAATAATTTCTGGAATAACTATATTTATATCCGGTATGGCAGCTAATTTTGAGTTTGATTTAAAAAAAATTATTGCTTTATCAACTTTAAGTCAGTTAGGTTTAATAATAAGAATTTTAAGAATAGGATATTTTGATTTGGCTTTTTTTCATTTAATAACTCATGCTACTTTTAAGGCTTTATTATTTATATGTGCTGGGGTGGTAATTCATTTAATAAATGATATACAAGATATTCGTTTTATAGGAGGAATAAATAATTTTATTCCTTTAACTTCTCTATGTTTTAATATTTCTAATTTAGCTTTATGTGGAATTCCTTTTTTAGCGGGATTTTATTCGAAAGATTTAATTTTAGAAATAAGATGTTTATTTAATTTAAATATTTTAATTTTTATATTATATTATGTATCTACGGGTTTAACAGTAAGTTATAGTGTACGTTTATTTTTTTATTTAATAATTAATGATTTAAATTTAATTAGAGTTTATAATTTATTTGATGAAGATTTTATTATATTAAAAAGAATATTTGTATTATTATTTATGAGAATTATTAGAGGTAGATTTTTAAATTGAATAATTTTTTATAAACCTTATATAATTTATATAAGGTTTAATATAAAATTAATAATTATTTATGTAAGAATAATAGGGGGAATATTAGGGTTTATCATTAGAAAAATAAAAATTTATTCTTTAAATAAAAGTATTAAATTTTATAAAATTTCTTTATTTTTATCTATAATATGATTTATACCTAGATTATCTACTTTTGGTGTAAATTATTATTCTTTAATAATTGGTCAAAAAATAATTAAAAATATTGATATAGGTTGAATTGAATTATTAAGTGTTCAAGGTATATATTTGAATTTAGTTAATTATAGAAAATTAAATAATTATTTTCAAATGAATAATATTAAAATTTATTTATTTATATTTATTTTATGAATAATAATTTATTTTTTAATATTTATTATATTTATATATTACTTAAATAACTTATATTATTAGAGTATAATATTGAAGATATTAAAGAGATTTATGAAATCTTTAAGTAATTATTTATAAAATAAAAAATTTATTTATACAATGAAAGTGTATTGTTTTATTTTAAACTATATAAATAGAAATATTAATGAATTATATCACTATATTTTAAAATTAGAAGTTTTAATATTTATATTTCTTTAATTGGAAAATTATTTCAATTTTATTATTAACAATAATATACCTCTATTTTGGTTTCAATTAATATTTAATTAAATAAGGAGAAAATTATTCTCATATTTTTAAGTCGAAATTAAATGCAATATTTGCTTCTTATTTTATTAAGATAGATTGATTATATCAATATTTTTTGAATGCAAATCAAATATTTTTATTTAAAATTACAATCCTAGTTAGTTCAGTTTAATATATTTTGATTTCATTCATGATATAATCCTAAAGTTAAAATAATAATAAAAATTGAAATAATTTTATATCAAATAATTAAATTATTAATATTGAATGTAATAATTATTGGTAAAATTAAAGCAATTTCAATATCAAAAATTATAAAAATAACTGTAATTAAAAAAAAATGTAATGAAAATGGGATACGTGATATTGATTTTGGGTCAAATCCACATTCAAATGGTGAACATTTTTCTTGATCTATGTAAGATTTTTTAGATAAAATAATAGATAATATTATTATAATATTTGAAATAATAATAATAATAATTCTTATTAATAATAATAATAATATTATTTATATTAAATTAAATTAAACTTTTTAATTGGAAATTAAATATACTTTATATATTATATAAATAATTATCTTCCTCATCAATATATGGAGATATATAAGAATAATCATACTACATCAACAAAATGTCAATATCAAGCAGCTGCTTCAAAACCAAAATGATGATTTATTGAAAAATGATTATTAATATGTCGTAATAAACAAATTAAAAGGAAAATTGTTCCAATAATTACATGAAGGCCATGGAAACCCGTTGCTATAAAAAATGTTGAACCATAAATACTATCTGCAATAGTAAAGGATGCTTCATAATATTCATATATTTGTAAAATTGTAAAGTAAATACCTAAAATAACTGTAAAAAATAATCCTTGAATTGATTGAGTAAAATTATTTTCTAAAAGAGCATGATGGGCTCATGTAATAGTAATACCAGAAGTTAATAAAATAATAGTATTTAATAAAGGAATTTGAAATGGATTAAATGAAATAATAGATAAAGGAGGTCATATTATACCAATTTCAATATTAGGTGATAGTCTTCTATGAAAAAAAGCTCAAAAAAAAGATAAAAAAAAAAAAATCTCTGAAATAATAAATAGAATTATTCCTCATTGTAACCCTTTTATTACTAAAATTGTATGTTTTCCTTGGAAAGTTCCTTCTCGACATACATCTCGTCATCATTGATATATTGTTAAAATAGTAATAAAATAACCTAATAATAATATATTTATATTAAATATATGGAATCATTTAATTAATCCTGATATTAAAATTAATACTCCTATAGCTCCTGTTAAAGGTCATGGACTAAAATCTACTAAATGATATGGATGATTTTGATGATTTATCATTAATTTACTTCTCTAGAATATAGTGTTCTTAAAATTGTAATTACATAAGCTTGAATTACAGCTACAGCTGATTCTAAAGTTAATAATAGAATTTGAATAAAAATTAATAAAAAAATTAAATAATTTGATAAAATTGATCCAGTATTTCCTAGAAGAGTTAATAATAAATGACCTGCAATTATATTTGCTGTTAAACGTACAGCTAAAGTACCAGGTCGAATAATATTTCTAATTGTTTCAATTAAAATTATAAATGGTATTAAAATATTTGGTGTTCCTTGAGGAATTAAATGTGAAAATATATGTTGAGTATTATTAATTCAACCATAAAGTATAAATGTTAATCAAATTGGCAAAGATAAAGATAAAGTTAAGATTAAGTGGCTAGTTCTAGTAAAAATATAAGGAAATAATCCTAAAAAATTATTAAATAAAATAAATGTAAATAAAGAAATAAAGATAAATGTTGTTCCATTAAAAGAATTTTTACCTAATAAAATTTTAAATTCTAAATGTAATTTATTTAAAATTGAATATCAAATTATATAAAATCGGTTTGGTAAAATTCAAAATGAATATGGAATTAATATGATTCCAATAAAAGTTCTAATTCAATTAATTGAAATATTAAAAATATTAGTTGATGGATCAAAAATTGAAAATAAATTTGTTATCATTTTCAAATTAATTTAATTTTTTTAGATAATAAATTACTATTAAAATAATTTAATTTATTTAAATAAATATAATAATTTAAAATATTAAATAAAATAAAAATTAAAATAAATAAAATAAATAATAAAATTCAATTTAAAGGGTATATTTGTGGTATAAAAGAATATTAATGTATTAATAATTTAAATTTGACATATTTATGTTATATTTTAACTAATTCTTTCATTAGAAGTAATTGTTATATTACTATAAAATGGTTTAAGAGACCAGTACTTACTTTCAGTCATCTAATGAATTATAATTTTTAATTCAATTAATAAATTTATTTATTGAAATTCTTTCAATAACAATAGGTATAAATCTATGATTTGCTCCACAAATTTCTGAACATTGTCCATAAAATAATCCAGGGCGATTTAAGAAAAAATTTGATTGATTTAATCGACCTGGAGTAGCATCAATTTTTACGCCTAATGATGGAATTGTTCAAGAATGAATTACATCTATTGCTGTAATTAAAATTCGGATTTGAGTATTTATAGGTAAAATAATTCGATTATCTACATCTAATAATCGAAATTCATTTAATTTTAATTCATTTATTGGAATTATATAAGAATCAAATTCAATTTTATTGAAGTCAGAGTATTCATATCTTCAGTATCATTGATGTCCAATTGTTTTTAATGTAATTAATGGATTATTAATTTCATCTAATAAATATAATAATCGTAGAGAAGGAAGTGCGATAAAAATTAAAGTAATTGCTGGTAAAATTGTTCAAATTAATTCAATTATCTGTTCTTCTAATAGAAATCGATTAATATATTTATTTAAAAATAATCTTAATATAATATATCCTACTAACATAGTAATTATAATTAAAATTAATAATGTATGATCATGAAAAAAAATAATTTGTTCTATTAATGGAGAAGAGCTATTTTGTAAATTTAAGTTAGATCATGTAGCCATAATTCTAAAAAAAGAATTAATTCTTTATAAATGGGGTTTAAATCCATTGCATAATTTTCTGCCATATTAGAAATATGTTAAAATAGGTATTTCATTATATGAATGTTCTGCAGGTGGGAGATTTTGTAATCATTCAATGGATGAAGATATTTGTAATGTAAATAGATTTATTCGTTTATTAATTATTGACTCTCAAATAATTAATATTATTATTATTATACCAATTATAGAGATATTTGATCCTAAAGATGAAATAATGTTTCAAGATAAATAAGTATCTGGGTAATCTGAATATCGTCGAGGTATACCTGCTAACCCTAAAAAATGTTGAGGAAAAAATGTTAAATTAACACCTATAAATATAATAAAAAATTGAATTTTTAAAAATAAAGGGTTTAATCTTAATCCTGTAAATAAAGGGTATCAATTAATAAATCCTGCTATAATGGCAAATACTGCTCCTATTGATAAAACATAATGAAAATGTGCTACAACATAATATGTATCATGTAAAGTAATATCAATAGATGAGTTTGCTAAAATAACTCCTGTTAATCCTCCAACTGTAAATAAGAATACAAATCCTAATCTTCATAATATTGTAGGTCTATAATTAATTTGAGTTCCATGTAAAGTAGCTAATCATCTAAAAATTTTAATACCTGTTGGTACGGCAATAATTATAGTAGCAGATGTAAAATAAGCTCGAGTATCAACATCTATACCAATTGTAAATATATGATGGGCTCAAACAATAAATCCTAATAAACCGATTGCTAATATAGCATAAATTATACCTAGTGACCCAAAAGTTTCTTTTTTACCTCTTTCTTGGCTAATAATATGAGAAATTATTCCAAATCCTGGTAAAATTAAAATATAAACTTCAGGATGACCAAAAAATCAAAATAAATGTTGGTATAAAATAGGGTCTCCCCCTCCTGCAGGGTCAAAAAATGAAGTATTTAAATTTCGATCTGTTAATAATATAGTAATAGCTCCTGCTAATACTGGTAGTGATAATAAAAGTAATAGTGCTGTAATTGCAACTCTTCATACAAATAAAGGTATACGGTCAAAAGATATTCTTTTTGATCGTATATTAATTACAGTAGTAATAAAATTAATTGCCCCTAAAATTGATGAAATTCCTGCTAAATGTAAAGAAAAAATAGCTAAATCTACAGATGCTCCAGAGTGTGCAATATTTGATGATAATGGAGGATATACAGTTCATCCTGTTCCTGCCCCATTTTCTACAATTCTTCTAGAAATTAATAATATTAATGATGGGGGTAATAATCAAAATCTTATATTATTAAGTCGTGGGAATGCTATATCGGGAGCTCCTAATATTAAGGGAATTAATCAATTTCCAAATCCTCCAATTATAATAGGTATTACTATAAAAAAAATTATAATAAAAGCATGAGCTGTAACAATTACATTATAAATTTGATCATCACCAATTAAAGATCCAGGATTTCCTAATTCTGTTCGAATTAATATTCTTAATGATGTTCCTACTATTCCTGCTCAAATACCAAAAATAAAATATAAAGTTCCAATATCTTTATGATTTGTAGAATATAATCATTTTCGCTAATAAAATGGCTGAAAATTAAGCGATAAATTGTAAATTTATTTATAAGAATAAATTCTTTTTTATTAATTAAAATCTTATATTCATTTAATGATATTAAATTGCAAATTTAAAGGAATAATTAATAGTTATTAAGATTTAAAAATTTATTTTATTTATAATTTTGAAGATTATTAGTTTAAATTTAACTTAAAATCTTTTTAATTTAAATAAAATAAAATTGTTCTTAAAATTAATATAATTAAAGATAGTAAAATTAAAATTATTAATAAATTGATTTTATTATTAAAATTAATTTTAAATCATTTTAATTTTAAATAATTTATTAAAAAAGCTGAATATGAAATTCGAATATAATAATATAATGTAATTAATGTTGATATAATTAAAATAAAAGATAATATAAATATATTATATTCAATTAAATAATTAATAATTAATCATTTAGGTAAAAATCCTAAAAAAGGTGGTAAACCACCTAATGATAATAAATTTAAGAAAATAAAAAATTTAATTTTTGAATAATAATTTAAATAAAATAATTGATTAAAGAAAAATAAATTGATTAAGTAAAATATTATACATATAATAAAATTTAAAAAAAAGTAAATTATTAAATAAAAAATAAATAAATTTTCATTAATAATTAATGCTGTAATTATTCATCTTAAGTGATTAATTGATGAGTATGCTATTAATTTTCGTAATGATGTTTGATTTAATCCACCAATTGCACCAAATATTCTAGATAAAATAATTGTAAAAATTATAAGATAATAATTATAACAATAAGATAATAAAATTAAAGGTGTAATTTTTTGTCAAGTTATTAAAATAAAAGAATTAAATCAAGTTATTCCTTCTATAATTTGAGTAAATCAAAAATGAAATGGAGCAGCACCTATTTTTATTAATAATGAAGAGTTTATTAAAATTTTAATTAAATTATTTTGAATATCAAAAAAATTAAAAAAAAATCTAAATAGTAAAATTAAAAATAGTAAATTTGATGAAGCTAAGGCTTGAATTAAAAAATATTTTAAAGATGCTTCGTTATGTAATAAATTATTATTATTTCTAATTAGAGGAATAAATGCTAATAAATTAATTTCTAATCCAATTCAACAACCTAATCAGGAATTAGATGAAATAGAAATAAATGAACTGAAAAATAAAATAATTATAAAAAATAATTTAGTTGAATTTAAATTTAAATAAATTAAAAAAAAAAGGATTATTACCTTTATTTTTGAAGTATGAATCCAAAAGCTTAAATTAGCTTATTTTTTTAAAATTATAATTTAGTGTAAGAAGCACAAAAATTTTTGATATTTTTAGATATAGTTTAATTCTATAAATTATAATAGTTGAAAAAGAAAATAAAATAAAATTAATAAAGGTAGAGTATAACTACTTTATTTATTCTATCAAAATAATCCTTTAATCAGGCACTTTATT